ACTCGAATAAACCTCGTAATCGTAAGAAAGTAGGTTTTTTCACTATGGGCCTAGCAAAAGAAAAATTGAGATAGGTTTATATTGGATTCCCCCCTTAAAAATCGGACGTGAAGGTTTCCTCTCATCCGGCTCAAGTAGTTACACCAAATAAGGAAGGGAGTTCTTTATTTTTTTACTTTGTTCGATAAAAAAAAAAAGAAAACCCTACAAAGAACTACTCCTTACTCAAGTTTCCAGCAAGGACCAACCTTTCATTAATTCATTTTTCTTTTGACTTTCACTTTCTGAATGACTTATTTACGACAAAATTGAAATGTGAAATTCTTGAGTAGTCTGCTTCCCTTCAAATGATGAATCCCCCCTTAAAGGAATACTTTTAGACTCATAAGGGATTTACTTGTCTATATATTGTTTCGTTCCATTCGATCTTTTAGGTCCCTACTCACCTCGACGGTTATGTCATGATGTCCCTTGAAGCATATATGCGATAGATAGACTTCTGTAACCATGCCTTATTTGCTTGCTTGAACGGAATCTCTCTCTAAAAGAAATGGAATGGCTAATTCCACGAAAAAATATTTTTTTTTCACGAGGTATAACTAGCAATTCCCATTTATCTGTTACGGGATCGACCATGGATCAACTCCCCTTTCATTTAGAGTATTGAATACACCCATAATTCTGAGCTTCATGTTACTCCTTCCAAGAGACATGTCAGAGTCAGGGGCATCCCAATCAGATTGAATGGGATGACAGTTTATTAGTCTGAATCTGTAAAATGCAAATTTCGATCAAATCACACATCGCAGTATACTAGGCCTTCTAATTCCTTAAGGGGCTTATCTAAAAGATTCGCGATATAACTCGGAAGACGTTTCAAATACCACACGTGAGTTACTGGACATGCGAGTTTGATGTATCCCATTTGATATCTTCGTATCCGAGAATCAACAAATTCCACCCCGCATTCTTCACAAAATTTCGGGTCCTCTTTTTCAGCTCCAATCACTCGATAATTTCCACAAGCACAAATTCCACTTTTTATGGGTCCAGAGATTCTTTCACAAAACAATCCATCTTTTTCCGGTTTATTGGTTTTATAATGAAAAGTATAGGGTTTTGTCACCTCTCCAACTATCTCTCCATTGGGTAGGATTTTGTTGGCCCAAGCCTTTATTTGTTGAGGAGACACTGGTCCAATTCGAAGTTGTTGATGTTTATATCGGTCGATCATAGAATAGAAATTCTGATTCATTCAGATCAAACTTCCTTCCTATTAATCTGGAAGTTCTTCTCAGATACAAGGAAATGATTCAGTTCTAGAGCCAAAGATCGTAGTTCTCGAACGAGCAATCGAAAAGATTCTGGAGCATCCTCAGGGTTAGGTACTATTCCTCCAATGATCGTAGCACCAAGTAATTCTTGACGAGCTCTAATATGATCAGATTTATAAGTAAGCATCTCTTGTAAAATATGAGCAACACCAAACCCCTCTAGAGCCCAAACTTCCATTTCCCCTACTCGTTGTCCCCCTTGCTTGGCCCTTCCTCTAAGGGGTTGTTGTGTAACAAGTGCGTAATGTCCACTCGAACGCCCGTGGATTTTATCATCAACTTGATGAATTAATTTTAGGATATAGGACTTGCCTATTAGAACAGGTTGTTCAAAAGGATCTCCTGTTCTTCCATCAAATATTCTGCTTTTTCCCGGATACTCGGGTTCAAATACCCATGGATTTTTTGTTTGCTTACTGGCTTCATATAATTCAGAAAAGACTAGTTTTCTTGAAGCCTCTTGCTCATATCTCTCATCAAAAGGTGCTATTCTATAATGTCTCTTTAGCAGATCCCCCGCTAACCCGAGCGAACATTCAAATATCTGCCCCACATTCATTCGTGAGGGTACCCCTAATGGGTTGAAGACCATATCAACAGGTGTTCCATCTTGCAAGTAGGGTATATCTTGTCTAGACAAAATTTTAGAAATGATACCTTTATTCCCATGTCTTCCAGCTACTTTATCGCCCACTTTGATTTCACGTTTCTGTGAAATATATACATGAATTCTTTCTGGATTATAACTGGAACCCCCTTTTTTCTGTATCCATCTCACATCAATAACTCGGCCCCTTCCACCTATAGGTAGTTTTAGAGAAGTTTCTTTTGCAGTGGATACCTGAATGCCAAGTATGGCTCGTAATAATCTATCCTCTGGGGCATACGAGGATTCGTTTGCTGCTTGAGGAGTTAATTTACCTACTAAAATATCACCGGATTCTATCCAAGATCCCAGCATCACAATTCCGTTTCTGTCTAAATTTCGGAGTAAATGAGCCTCTAAATGCGGTATTTCCTTAGTGATTCTTTCGGGACCTTGGCTTGTCACATGAGTCTGAATTTCATATTTCCGTATGTGAAAAGAAGTATAAATATCTTCATATACCAGACGTTCGCTAATTAGTACTGCGTCTTCAGAATTGTAACCTTCCCATGGCATATAA